TGAAAACAAGAAAAACCCATTACTATTTCTATTCCGCTTCTTACCTTACGTTTCCACATCAAAGGAAAAGTACTGATGATGATACAGAGCCAGTTTCACTTAACTTATGGAACGCTCCCATTGGCGTGCATCCAGCAGGAATGGAACGGACGAATTCGCCAATTATGAGTTGGGCGTTTTAACCATTCAGCCATGGATGCTTGGATCATCATCATCGTGAATAAAAAAAATCATATCATTAAGACCATGCCAATAAAACCGAAGAGAGGACATGAATTCCAATTCTGGATCTTCGAATTGAGAGAGATATTGAGAGAGATCAAGAATTCGAATTCTCGCGATTTGTTAGATTCATGGACCCAATTAGATTCCATGGGATCTTTCACTCACATTTTTTTCCACCAAGAACGTTTTATGAAACTCTTTGACCCCCGAATTTGGAGTATCCTACTTTCGGGTTCAACAACCAATCGATCTTTCACGAGCAAAGTTGTAGTACTGGTTAAAGGTGTAGTACTGATTCTAGTAGCGGTCCTTATATCTCGTATTAACCATCGAAATATGGTCGAAAGAAGCTATTTGACGCGGCTTTTTCCTATCCCTATGAATTCCATTGGACCCAGAAATGATACATTATTTGGGTCTTCCAATATCAATAGGTTGGTTGTTTCGCTCCTGTATCTTCCAAAAGGGAAAAAGATCGCTGAGAGTTGTTTCATGGATCCGAAAGAGAGTCCTTGGGTTCTCCCAATAACTCAAAAGTGTATCATGCCTGAATCTAACTGGGGTTCGCGGTGGTGGAGGAACCGGATCGGAAAAAATAGGGATTCTAGTTGTAAGATATCGAAAGAAACCATAGCTGGAATTCAGATCTCATTCAAAGAGAAAGATATCCAAGATCTGGAGTTTCTTTTTGTATCCTATACGACGGATGATCCGATCCGCAGGGACCACGATTGGGAATTGTTTGATGGCCTTTCTCCGAGGAAGAAGCGAAACAGAATCAACTTGAATTCGGGACAGCTATTCGAAATCTTAGTGAAACACTGGATTTGTTATCTCATGCCTGCTTTTCGTGAAAAAAGACCAATGGAAGCGGAGGGTTTCTTCGGAGCTGAGTTAACTATTCAATCAAATGATATTGAGCATGGTTCCCATCTCTTCTCGAGAAAGAGTTGGGGTATTTCTTTGCAAAATTGTGCTCAATTTCATATGTGGCAATTCCGCCAAGATCTCTTGGTTAGTTGGGGGAAGAATCCGCACGAATCGTATTTTTGGAGGAAGGTACGGAATGTATCGTCAAATATTCAATATGATTCCACAAGATCTAGATCTAGTTTCGTTCAAGTAACGGATTCTAGCCAATTGAAAGGATCTTCTGATCAATTCAGAGATCATTTCGATTCCATTAGTAATGAGGATTCGGAATATCACACATTGCTCAATCAAAGAGAGATTCCACAACTAAAAGAAAGATCGATTCTTTGGGATTGGGATCCTTCCTTTCTTCAAACGGAACGAAGAGAGATAGAATCAGACCGATTCCCGAAAAGCCCTTCTGGAGATTCCTCAATGTCCCGGCTATTCGCGGAACGTGAGAAGCAGATGACGAATCATCTGCTTACGGAAGAAATCGAAGAATTTAGTTGGAATCCTAGAAGATCAATTCGTTCTTTTTTCTCTGACAGATGGTCAGAACTTCATCTGGGGTCAGAACTTCATCTGGGTTCGAATCCTACTGAGAGGTCGACTAGAGATCATAAATTGTTGAAGAAACAAAAACAACAAGATGTTTCTTTTGTCCCTTCCAGGCGATCGGAAAATAAAGAAATGGTGGATCTATTCAAGATAATTACGTATTTACAAAAGACCATCTCAATTCATCCTATTTCATTAGATCCGGGATGTGATATGGTTCCGAAGGATGAACCGGATATGGACAATTCCAATAAGATTTCATTCTTGACCCAAAATCCATTTTTGGATTTATTTCATCTATTCCATGACCGGCACAGGGGGGGATACACGTTACACCACGATTTTGAATCAGAAGAGATATTTAAAGAAATGGCAAATCTACTCACTCGATCAATAACCGAGCCGGATCTGGTGTATTATAAGGGATTTTCCTTTTCTGAGGTATTCCACTCCGGGGATGAATCGAAAAAGAAATCTTTCTTGGTTCTACCTCCTATTTTTTCGGTCCGGATCTCCTGCGGGAATGATTTGGAAGATCCAAAATCTAAAATAGTGGTATTTGCTAGCAACAACATAATGGAGGCAGTAAATCAATCTAGATTGATCCGAAATCTGATTCAAATCCAATATAGCACCTATGGGTACATAAGAAATGTATCAAATCGATTCTTTTTAATGAATCGATCCGATCGCAACTTCGAATATGGAATGAAAGGGGATCCAATAGGAAATGAGACTCTGAATCATAGAACTAGAATGAAATATACGATCAACCAACATTTATCGAATTTGAAAAAGGATCAGAAGAAATGGTCCGATCCTCTTAGTTTTCGAACCGAGAGATCCATGAATCGGGATCCGAATGCATATAGATACAAATGGACCAGTGGGAACAAGAATTTCCAGGAACATTTGGAACATTTTATTTCTGAGCCGAAGAGCCGTTTTCAAGTAGTGTTCGATCGATTACGATTACGTATTAATCAATATTGGATTGATTGGTCCGAGGTTATCGAAGATTTGTCGAAGTCACCTCGTTTCCCTTTGGAGATGTCACTTCTCTTTTTGTCGAAGTCACCTCTCTTTTTGTCGAAGTCACTTCTCTTTTTGTTGAAGTCACTTCCTTTTTTCTTTGTGAGTCTCGGAAGTACCCCCATTCATAGGTCTGAGATCCACATCTATGAATTGAAGGGGCCGAATGATCCACTCTGCAATCAGTTGTTAGAATCAATAGGTGTTAAAATCGTTCATTTGAATCAATTCAAACCCTTATTATTGGATGATCATGATACTTCCCAAAAATCGAAATTATTGATCAATGGAGGCACAATATCACCCTTTTTGTTCAATAAGATAAAGTGGATGATTGACTCATTCCATACTAGAAAGAATTGCAGGAAATACTTTGAGAACACGGATTCCTATTTCTCAACGATATCCCACGATCGAGACAATTGGCTGAATCCCGTGAAACCCTTTCATAGAAGTTCATTGATATCTTCTTTTTATAAAGCAAATCGACTTCGATTCTTGAATAATCCACATCACTTCTGGTTCTATTGTAACAAAAGATTCCCTTTTTCTGTGGAAAAGGCCCTTATCAATAATTATGATCTTACGTATGGACAATTCCTCAATATCTTGTTCATTCGCAACAAAATATTTTCTTTGTGCGTCGGTAAAAAAAAACATGTTTTTTTGGAGCGAGATACGATTTCACCAATCGAGTCCCAGGTATCTAACCTATTCATACCTAACGATTTTCCACAAAGTGGTGACGAAACGGATAACTTGTACAAATCTTTCCATTTTCCAATTCGATCCGATCCATTCAGAGCTATTTACTCGATCGCAGACATTTCTGGAACACCTCTAACAGAGGGACAAAGACTCCATTTTGAAAGAACTGATTGTCCACCTCTTTCAGATATGAATCTATCTGATTCAGAAGGGAAGCACTATCGCAATTTCAATTCAAACATGGGTTTGATTCACACTCCATGTGCTGAGAAAGATTTACCATCCAAAAAGAGGAAAAAATGGAGATGGAGTCTTGGTCGAAAATTGGTTGAGAATGAGAAACTGAAGCTGGATAGAACCCTTCGACGAGAGCGTGCTTTTTCAAATCTCTCAAAATCTTGGAATCGGGTCCAAACATATATGCCATGGTTCTTCACTTCGACAGGGTTCAAATATATAAAATTCGCCCTTTTAGATACTTTTTCAAACCTATTGCTAAGTATCCGTCTAAAATGTGTATCCATTTTTCATGATATTATGGATAGACCATGGTTGATTCTTCAGACAAAATTGGGGGCGATTCTTTTACAATGGAAGATCCGTATCCGTGAGATTTCGAGTCCGTGTTTACAGAATCTTCTTCTGTCCGAAAAAATGATTCATCGAAATAATGAGTCACCTATATGGCTGAGATCATCAAATGCTGGGGAGTTCCTCATCCTTTTTTTCCTTCTTCTTGTTGGTGGATATCTCGTTCGTAGACATCTTCTCTTTGGTTCCCTAGCCTCTGAGTTACAGACAGATTTCGAAAAGATCAAATCTTTGATGATTCCATCATACATGATTGAGTTGCGAAAACTTCTGGATAGGTATCCTACATCTGAGCGGAATTCTTTCTGGTTAAAGAATCTCTTTCTAGTTGCTCTGGAACAATTAGGATATTTTCTAGAAGCAATATGGGGTTCTGCTTTTAACATGCTATTGGGTGGCGGTCCCGCTTATGAGTTCAAATCAATACGTTCTAAGAAGAGATTTTGGAATCTCAATCTCATCGGGATCATCGATTTCCTAAGGATCATACCAAATCCCATCAATCGAATCATTTTTTCGAGAAATACGAGACATCTAAGTCGTACAAGTAAAGAGATCTATTCATTGATAAGAAAAAGAGAAAACGTGAACGCTGATTGGATTGATGATAAAATAGAATCCTGGGTCGCGAACAGTGATTTGATTGAGGATGCCGAAAGAGAATTCTTGGTTCAGTTCTCCACCTTAACGACAGAAAAAAGGATTGATCAAATGCTATTGAGTCTGACTCATAGTGATCGTTTATCAAAGAATGACTCTAGTTATCAAATGGTTGAACAACCGGGATCCATTTACTTACGATACTTAGTTGACATTCATCAAAAGGATTTAATGAATTATGAGTTCAATAGATCCTGTTTAGCAGAAAGACGGATATTCCTTGCTCATTTTCAGACAATCACTTATTCAGAAACCTCGTGTGGGGCTAATCCTTTGCATTTCCCATCTCATGGAAAACCCTTTTCGCTCCG